ATATCTAACCCCACTCCTTCCTGATTGAAGAAGGGAATTCCTACGGCCCCAACGAATAACGTAAATAAAACCAATACAAGCATAGGAAATAGCATAGTATTGTCCGATTCATAGGGATATGAGAAAGTTTTTTTAGTGTCAAAATGAGTAATACTAATAAAAGGCTGCACCATGCTTCTTACATTTTCATTACTATCAATTCGATATGTGTTTAAAAAAGGAACCCGTTCGTTGTTTTTCATCATTAATAAATCGAATAAACGAAAGTTTTTTTTCATAATTTTAGGTCCTTCTTTACCCCATAGAGACATTGAATAGAATGAGCTGCTTTTTTTGCCACTGTAATTTTGAAAATAAACATTTAAATGTCCCTCAAAAGTAAGTAAATAGATCCTAAACATATAAAAAGCAGTTAATCCTGCCGTAGAATAAGCTATTATTGCAAAAATTGGTGAATACAACCAACTATCATTAAGAATTTCATCTTTGGACCAAAAACAAGCCAGAGGTGGAATACCACAAAGAGAAAGTGTACCTAATAAAAAAGACATTTTTGTAATTGGTACATGTTTTCTTAAACCACCCATAAGAACCATATTCTGACTTTTATCTGGAGAATATCCAACAACAGCTTCCATCGAATGAATAATAGATCCAGATCCTAAAAACAACAGTGCTTTCGAATAAGCATGAGTAATCAAATGAAATAAAGCAGCTCGATAAGAACCCATACCTAAAGCTAACATCATATAACCCAATTGAGACATTGTAGAATAAGCTAAACCTCTCTTAATATCTTTTTGAGCAAGAGCTAAAGTAGCTCCTAAAAATAATGTGATTATACCTATCAAAGATATTATATTTAATATGTAAGGTATAACTATGAAAAGAGGAAGAAGCCTAGCTACAAGAAAAACCCCTGCTGCTACCATGGTAGCAGCATGTATAAGAGCCGAAATAGGGGTAGGCCCTTCCATGGCATCGGGTAACCAGACATGAAGGGGAAATTGAGCAGATTTAGCAACTGCGCCGGCAAATAATAGGAAGGCACAGAAAGTAACAAATAAAGTATTAACTTCATTATTATAAACCAAATTATTGAATATTTCAAACAAATCCCGAAATTCAAAACTACCTGTTATCCAATAAAAACCTAAAATTCCTAATAATAACCCAAAATCCCCGACACGATTAGTTACAAACGCTTTTTGACAAGCATTTGCCGCACTGGGTCGGGTGAACCAAAAACCTATTAATAGATAAGAACACATTCCAACCAATTCCCAAAAAATATAAATTTGTATTAAATTAGAACTAGTAACTAATCCCAACATTGAAGTATTGAAAAAACTCATATAAGCAAAAAATCTCACATACCCCCGATCATGAGACATATAATTGTCACTATAAATAAGAACCATAACCCCAACACTAGTGATTAATATTGACATAATAGAAGTAAGTGGATCAACCAAGGAACCAAACTCTAAAGAAAAATCATTATTGATGGTCCAAGACCATACATATTGATAGACAGAATTGTTATTTAGTTGCTGAATAAAGAAATGGGCTGAAAAAAGCAAAACTATACTTAATAATAAAACACTCGGAAAAGCCCACAGACGGCGAAGATTTTTAGTTGCCGTTGGAAAAAGTAAAAGCCCTGCTCCTATTAGCATAGGAACTGGAAGTGGAATGAACGGTATGATCCATGAATATTGATATGTATATTCCATATAAAAATAAATAAAAAAATTATCTTAATTAATTGTTTCTGATTCACCAGTTCTTATTTCTTTTCTTTTGAAAACGGTCGATTAATAACAAAATTAAGATATAAGATATATAAAATAAAACTTAAATAGAAGTTTACAGCCTTAATTTTTCGTAATCTTTCCAAACTACTTCAAATATTTCAAATGAAGATGAAGAATTAGGGTTAGTTAAATGATATGAAGAAGTTATGAGTAAAAAATAAATATGTACTTTAATTTATTATTAGTTTATTATTAATATTGTTAATGAAGATAAAAACGAAAAATTGTAATTTCGATCTAATTATTACGTATTACAATAATTTAGTTATACCTATAGAGCAAGGATAAATAATGACAGCAAAAAGGTAGAATCAGAGGACCCATAACTTGACTCATAAAACCTATTTTCCATAAAAAAACCTATTTATTGCAGTTTGGTTCGGTTATTCCCAATCATTAACTGGTTATTCCCAATCATTAACTAATGCTTATAGATGTCTTTCACATCCAACCGATGAACCTATTATAATTTTAAAATGGCAGTTCCAAAAAAGCGCACCTCGAGTTCAAAAAAACGTATTCGTAAAAATATTTGGAAAAGGAAAGGGTATTGGGCAGCATTGAAAGCTTTTTCGTTAGCGAAATCGCTTTCTACCGGTAACTCAAAAAGTTTTTTTTGTGTGACAAATAAATAATCAAACAAATAGACTGAATAATGTGAATTGGTCTAATTTTTGTTAGAATGGATTTCGAAGGTTTTTTTCTAAAATTTAAAAGTTATCAAGACTATAAATAATATTTATCTAATAATAATAGATAATAATCGAAATTACTATTTCATTTTTATTTAATTAAAAAAATTATTTACATTCTCTAATGTTTTAACCTGATCAATAACAATATAATAAGGTATTTTTTTGTTTGAAAAAGGAATAAACGCAAGTACAGGGTTTCACCTTTTTTTGGTATGTTTTATCATTTTCAAGATGGGGATTCTCACCTTCCCCATCGACTTGACCCGATAATCAATTTATTTTTTAGTTCGATCCATGGATCGAAGTCAAAATTATCTAGTTACATTACAAATGTTCCGTCTTATTTTCAGGAGACCATAAAGTAATAAACTATGAAACGAAAAACCCCGTTGTTACTTAAGTTAAAAAAAAGAATACTCTAAAATAAATAATAAACAAAAGATAAGATTATAAGAATAATTTATTAACGAAAAGGTTTAGCTTAAATGCCTGTTTTTGAAACAAATTTTTAGTCATCAATTTTAATGTTTCCTAAAAAAATATTGAATTAATCCGCTCAATCTCGACAATTGAATAAAAATAGGTTATTATGATTTCGAATAAGCCGCTATGGTGAAATCGGTAGACACGCTGCTCTTAGGAAGCAGTGCTAGAGCATCTCGGTTCGAGTCCGAGTGGCGGCATGGCTTTTTCTAAAAGAGTAAGCCCTATAATAAATTCAATTCGCTATTTCAATTCCTATAATTGAGGCCCCCTTTTAATAAATTTTATGATATTTTCAACTCTAGAGCATATATTAACTCATATATCCTTTTCGATCATTTCAATTGTAATTACAATTCATTTGATAACTTTATTTGTTGATGAAATCGTAGGACTATATGATTCATCAGAAAAGGGTATGGTCGCTACTTTTTTCTGCATAACAGGATTATTAGTTACTCGTTGGATTTATTTTGGGCATTTACCATTAAGCGATTTATATGAATCATTAATTTTTCTATCATGGGGTTTTTCCATTATTCATATGATTCCGTATTTTAAAAAACAGCAAACCCATTTAAGCGCAATAACGGCGCCAAGTGTTATTTTTACCCAGGGTTTCACTACTTCAGGTCTTTTAAATGAAATGCATCAATCCGCAATATTAGTACCGGCTCTCCAATCGCATTGGTTAATGATGCACGTAAGTATGATGGTGTTGGGCTATGCAGCTCTTTTGTGTGGATCATTATTATCACTAGCTCTTCTAGTCATTACATTTCGAAAATTCATAAGGATTTTTAGTAAAAGCAATAATTTATTAACTGAATCGTTTTCCTTTGGTGAGATTCAATACGTGAATGAAAGAAACAATGTGTTACAAAGCACTTCTTTGATTTTTTCTCAGAATTATTACAGATATCAATTAATTCAACAATTGGATCGATGGAGTTATCGTATTATTAGTTTAGGATTTATACTTTTAACCATAGGTATTCTTTCGGGAGCAGTATGGGCTAATGAAGCGTGGGGATCCTATTGGAATTGGGATCCAAAAGAGACTTGGGCATTTATTACTTGGACCGTATTTGCGATTTATTTACATATTCGAACAAATAAAAATTATGAAACTGTAAATTCTGCAATTGTGGCCTCAGTGGGCTTTCTTATAATTTGGATATGCTATTTTGGGGTTAATCTATTAGGAATAGGGTTGCATAGTTATGGTTCATTTACACTACCATCTAATTGAATTAAAGTACTTAACAACCAGAAGCCTAGGGCAGCATACGTATATATATGAAACTCTTATATAAACCATCAAGAACCATTTGAATCATTCCATATTCCATTACTTGATTCAAATGGTTCTCGAAAATGTCAAAAATATCTGGTTATATGGTTATAATAGAATTCCAACTTTTTTTTTTTTAAAACTTAAAAGCAGAAATCAGAAAAGACTTTTTTTGTACAATGAACGATTTTTAAAAGCATCGTATTTTTAGATTTTTAATTTTGATTTATTGATAAAAACTATCTATAAAAAAAATTTGATACAATAGCTTCGACCTTGTCAACTGATAATGAGAAAACGAAATCGGGATAAATACCAATACCTATTACGGGTAAAAGGATAGAAATCGAAATAAATAACTCTCGCGGTCCAGAATCAAAAAAATAAGAATTTGGGGCATTAAAAAGCTTGTATCCATAGAACATCTGGCGTAACATAGATAATGAATAAATAGGAGTTAATATCATTCCAATTGCCATTACAAAAGTAATTAATATTTTTGTCATTAAAAGATATTTTTGGCTAGTAAGTATGCCAAAAAAAACTATCAATTCGGCAACAAAACCGCTCATGCCCGGTAATGCAAGCGAAGCCATTGATAAGATACTGAAAGTCGTGAATATTTTTGGAATTGAGATAGCCATTCCGCCCATTTCGTCGAGATAAACAAGTCGTATTCTATCATAACTTGTTCCGGCCAAGAAAAAAAGCGCAGCGCCAATAAACCCGTGAGAAATTATTTGTAAAATGGCCCCATTGAGTCCTGTATCGCTTATAGAACCAATTCCTATAATTATGAAACCCATATGAGATACAGAAGAATAGGCTATTCTTTTTTTTAAATTACGCTGGCCAGGAGATGTTAAAGCTGCATAGATAATTTGAATTGTGCCGACTATCATCAACCAGGGAGAAAATATAGAATGGGCGTGGGGTAATAATTCCATATTGATTCGAACCAACCCATAGGCTCCCATTTTTAATAAGATTCCGGCTAAAAGCATACAAGTACTATAATGTGCCTCTCCATGGGTGTCTGGTAACCATGTGTGTAGGGGTATGATCGGTGATTTGACAGCAAAAGCAATAAGAAATCCAATATAGAATATTATTTCCAGTGCTACAGGATATGATTGATTAGCTAATGTTTCCAAATTTAATGTCGGTTCATTGGAGCCGTATAAACCAATACCCAGAACTCCTATTAATAAAAAAACAGAACCTCCGGCAGTGTACAAAATAAATTTTGTAGCTGAATACAAACGTTTCTTTCCCCCCCACATGGATAGAAGTAGATAAACGGGAATTAATTCTAACTCCCACATGATGAAAAAAAGTAAAAGGTCTTGAGAAGAAAATGGTCCTATTTGACCGCTATACATTGCTAACATTAGGAAATGGAATAGTCGGGAATCTCGAGTAACGGGCCAAGCCGCTAAAGTAGCTAAAGTTGTAATAAATCCTGTCAGTAAAACGGGTCCTATCGAAATTCCATCTATTCCCAATCTCCAGTAAAAATCAAACAAATTGATCCATTTATAATTCTCCGTTAGTTGCATTAACGGATCATCCAATTGGAAACGATAACCGAATGCATAGGTTGTTAGAAGGAGTTCCGTTATGCATATACATAAAGTATACCACCGTATTACCTTATTTCCTCTATGAGGAAGAAAGAAAATTAAGGAACCCGCGGATATTGGCAAAACTACAACTAGCGTTAACCAAGGAAAATTATTCATAGTAAAAACAAAATAAACTTGGACCATAAAAACCCGTGCTCGAAATAAATATATTTTGAGCGCGGGTTTTTGTCGGTAAAGGTAAAAAAATCAAATGTATTCGAGTAGGGTTTTCTGGAACGTATTAATAAGCTAGACCCATACTGCGAGTTGTTTCATGCCATAAATAAACGCGAACACTCAAGAAATCCGTTGGACAGGCGGATTCACATCTCTTACAACCGACACAGTCCTCTGTTCTTGGAGCAGAAGCGATTTGCTTAGCTTTACATCCGTCCCAAGGTATCATTTCTAATACATCGGTTGGGCAAGCTCGCACACATTGAGTACACCCTATACACGTATCATAAATCTTTACTGAGTGTGACATTGGATCTATAAATTTTTAAACGTCAGAAATTTTCGATCTAGTAAACTTGTAAATGAATCATATATTTAGACACCAGATGAATCAATAATTTACCAGAAATTTTGAATCAATTTACTTCTGGATCGACTCGTGCGATAGAGCCAAGATACTTTGATTTCTTATATTTTCGAAAATATGAATTAAATTTAATGTATGATCATGTTAATTAGAATTTATAAATATTGTAATTTTTATGATTAATACTACTACTTAATTTAACAAATTCGATTGATTGATACGAGTTGATTTTCTGTTACGATAAATTGACGAAACAATAGCCAGTCCAATAGCTGCTTCAGCGGCGGCAATAGCTATAACAAAAATTGAGAAAATATTTCCTTTTAATTGCCGGCTATCAAAAAAATCAGAAAATGTTACGAAATTAATATTAACCGCATTTAATATAAGTTCAAGACACATAAGGGCTCTAACCATATTTCGGCTAGTAATCAAACCATAGATACCGATAGAAAATAAGTAGGCACTCAAAACAAGTACATGCTCGAGCATCATTGACTAACTCCTGATCAATTTTGAGTCATTTCAATATGAACTGAACAACAATTCAACAGATTCAATTGACTAGAATATATAGTGCGGAACAAAGGAATATATTGTATTAGTAATAGATTACATAAAATAATTTTTATTTTGACTTTTAGACATAACCAATTTAAAAATGGAAGATAAAAAAATGTAATAACACAGAACAGAGTTTCATTTTGATTACTGTTGCTAATTCTAGAGATTTATTACTGGCGCGCTACGGCAATTGCGCCTATTAAAGCGACTAAAAGAATTATCGAAATGAATTCAAATGGAAGAAAAAAATCTGTTGATAAATGAATTCCAATTTGTTGACTATTACTTATCAAATCTTGCTCTATAATCTGGTTTGATCTTGTAGTCCAAATAATCCCGTACCATGACGTATCCGTAATAGTAATCATTAGTAAAACAAAAATACTTGTACAAACAGGCAAAGTAATCCCAGCCCCCACAGTCCAAAGATGAAAATCTTTGTAATATTCTGAACCATTCATAAACATCACAGCAAATACAATTAAAACATTTATAGCTCCCACGTAAATAAGAAGTTGTGCAGCAGCTACAAAATAGGAATTTAAAAGAATATAGAATAAGGATATACAAACAAGAACCAGTCCCAACGAAAAAGCAGAATAAATGGGGTTGGTAAATAATACCACACCTATACCTCCCAGTATAAGACCCGATCCCAGAAAGATTAAAAGAAAGTCATGTATTGGTCCAGGCAAATCCATTATATGTAAAATAAGAGATAAATAAATCGAAATGTTTTTCATGACTTTATTGAGACCTGACCAGAGTTTTTTTTATAATTTTTGAGAAATTCCTAATTAAATCCTAAGAGATGTGACTAAATGTAGGTACAATTATTGGGCTAATTTTTTTATTCTTTATCTGAATCTGAAGGAATAGTTCTAATCCGAAATTTTGTATTTCGAAATATATCGAAATATATACAGATATATTAATTAATAAATTTTCAATCAAAATTAAGACTCGATTCTTATCAACCAATCAATAGGTTGAATTTGTAGTTATTGACCAAACAAAATGAAAGAACCCCGAATTGAATTTCTTTAAATTCGATTTAGATCAAAACCGAACCTTAGTATTTTTAAAGGAATTGAAAATTATTCGGGAATCAAGAGGGTTACTTATTTTTTATTTGAGTCGAATTCAAAATTGTTCGAATTGTATAATCGTCAATTACTGACATTGGTAAACGACCTAAAGCAATTTGATTATAATTTAATTCGTGACGATCATAAGTAGAAAGTTCATATTCTTCAGTCATTGATAAACAATTTGTTGGACAATACTCAACACAATTACCACAAAATATACAGATTCCGAAATCAATACTGTAATTAAGTAATCGTTTCTTTCGAATATCTGTTTCCAATTTCCAATCAACAACGGGTAGATCTATAGGACATACACGAACACATACTTCACAAGCAATACATTTATCAAATTCAAAATGAATTCGACCACGGAAGCGCTCCGCGGCGATTAATTTTTCATAAGGATATTGAATAGTTACGGGTAAACGATTTGCGTGAGATAAAGTAATTATGAAACTTTGACCAATGTACCTTGCAGCCCGTACTGTTTGTTGACCATAATTCATGAACCCAGTTACCATAGAAAACATATCGTGAATCTATATATATATGAATAATTTTATGTTTGTTTATTTCTCTTGTTTGAGACAAGTTAGGAATATAGAATATTCCTTTACAGCGAAAATAGTTGGGAAGAAGTTGTTAATAATAGATTACCGAGAGAGATCGGTAAAAGAAATTTCCATCCAAGATTTAATAGTTGGTCCATTCTTAGCCTCGGCAAAGTCCATCTTGTTGTGATAGGAATGAATAAGAACAAATAAGTTTTAGTTAATGTAATAAAGATACCAATCGTAGCTCCAAAGACTCCACCCAGTTTATTTATTTCAAAAAACTCAGAAACATATATGTCTGGAATAAAGATATTCCAACCTCCCAAGTAAAGAACTGTTACAAATAATGAAGAAACTAATAGGTTTAGATAAGAAGCAACATAAAATAAACCAAATTTGATACCCGAGTATTCGGTTTGATAACCTGCTACTAATTCTTCTTCTGCTTCTGGTAAATCAAAAGGTAATCTCTCACATTCTGCTAGGGACGAGATGAGAAAAATGATAAACCCTATAGGTTGACGCCACAAATTCCACCCCCCAAAACCATATTTTGATTGCGCCTCAACTATATCAATTGTACTTGAACTGTTAGATAATCATAGTCGGTGATATCATCACTATTACCATCGCTATTACAGAACCGTACATGAGATTTTCACCTCATACGGCTCCTTGAAGGCCATAAATAAATCTAAGGACCGGGTAAGTATATTTTATCTTGATATGTTTGTAGGGTGGACAAACTTTATTGGACGGCCCAAAATTAGACCCATAGAATTCTGTCTGTTATAATTATTAGTTTTATATAATTATTATTTTTTTATTAAATAAATTAATAATAAAACAAAGTACTTTTGAATTGATCTCACTCCTTCTTTAATAATTTCAATTCTTCGTTGTTGAGTAATAACTTAATTCTTCAATAAAATACTTCTTATAGAAATATAACTAACCCGTCGTTTTTACTTACGAAAAAGAGTTCCATATTAATTCATGAATTATGATACATATTCTATATATATATGAATATGGAAGAAGATAAAAAAGATATTTTTTTATTGGGATTGGGTTTCTTTCTCTCTTTTTTTTTTTCGTTTCTATTCTTCTTTCTATTTCTTAAAAAAGAGGACTTACAAAATAAAGGATTTTTTCGTTCCCAATAGTTATGTATTTAATCAGTGGATAGGAGCATACTCTGGATTGGAATCGTGCCTTGGGGAGTACTGCCTAATAATTTCTACCAATTTTAAGCCCCAATTAGTATTCGTTGTTTGTATATTATGTAAAAATGTCCTTTTGGATAATTTACATAATTTCCATTTACATTACAAATCCGTTATATATCTTGGTGTTTCTAACCATCCACTCGTTTTTGTTCAACCCCCCGCTATGATAATACATGTATGTTAAGTTAATACATACAAATGATAGTGAAAACTCAATACGGTGGGTCTTTTGAGCCCGCTTCAAGTCAGGATGGACTAATCAACCAATCTTGGGGTAAACAATTTATTATGTTTATTTCCGCTTAACTCTTTAACTCTTATACATGGAAAATGAGACTCAATATTTTTACTGCGAATTTATATATTCTAAATTATATAATATATATAAGCTGTTTTCTTTCACTCATATAACTATTTGATTTAATTCTTCAATCCGAATAAGGAATAAAAAAAATGAAGATATCTAACTCTACTCAACTCATCCCACCGCTTTCCTAGAAAGGAAGAGTTCAGAAAGTTTTAGATTTATATATCAACGAATCGCACGTAGAGATATTGATAACACACATAAGGTTAATGGTATTTCATAACTAATTGATTGAGCAGCAGCTCGTAGACCACCTAAAAAGGAATATTTATTATTTGACCCGTATCCTGACATAAGAAGTCCAATGGGAGCAATACTTGAAATGGCAATCCATAGAAAAACCCCAATATTGAGATCTGCTAAAACAAGGTGATAACCAAATGGAACTACTAAAAAGCTTACTAAAATGGATATAACTGCTATGGATGGACCGATACTGAATAAACGAGTATCCCCTCTAGATGGAAAAAGATTCTCTTTGAAAAGAAGTTTTGTCCCATCTGCTAGAGCTTGAAGAACTCCCAAAGGGCCGGCGTATTCAGGTCCAATACGTTGTTGTATTCCCGCGGATATTTCTCTTTCTAACCATACAATTACCAGTACGCCCAGTGTGATTCCCAATACAAGAGTCAAAATAGGAATAAGTAACCATATAATTCCATAGACTCCCTTTAAAAATTCCAGTCTAGAAAAAGAATCGATATCTTGTACTTCTAGTGTATCAATTATCATTTCAACGATCAACTTCTCCCATAATGATATCTATACTACCTAGTATTGTCATAATATCAGCCAATTTCATTCTTTTAACTAACTGAGGAAGAATTTGCAAATTAATAAAACCCGGCGGTCGGATTTTCCATCTCCAAGGAAAACCACTCCGATCCCCTATCAGAAAAATCCCTAATTCTCCTTTTGGAGCTTCGACTCGTACATAAAGTTCTTGTTTCGGCAATTCAAATGTAGGAGAAGGTTTTTTACTAATAAAGCGATATTCAAAATCATTCCATTCTGGATTCCTTTCTCTATCAAAGTATCGGATTTCTAAATTCTCATATGGTCCCCCCGGAATTCCTTCAAGAGCCTGTTGAATAATTTTTATGGATTCTATCATTTCACCAATTCGTACTAGATAACGAGCCAACGAATCCCCTTCTTTTTGCCACTGTACTTCCCAATCAAATTCGTCATAACACTCATACTGATCAACTTTACGAAGATCCCATTGTATTCCGGACGCTCGCAGCATTGGTCCTGATAAACCCCAATTTATTACTTCCTCTCGACCAATAATGCCTACCCCCTCGACTCGTTCTAAAAAAATAGGATTGCGTGTAATAAGCTGTTGATATTCAGCAACCCTTATTAAAAAATAATCGCAGAAATCCAAACATTTATCTATCCAGCCATGAGGAAGATCAGCCGCTACCCCTCCGATCCTAAAATAATTATGCATCATTCTCATACCGGTGGCAGCTTCGAATAGATCATATACTAATTCTCTTTCTCTGAAAATATAGAAAAAGGGAGTCTGTGCACCAATATCCGCCATAAAAGGGCCAAGCCATAACAGATGAGAAGCTATACGACTCAACTCCAACATAATTATTCTGATATAGCTGGCTCTTTTAGGTACTTGAATATTTCCCAGCTGTTCCGGTCCATTTACCGTTATTGCTTCTGTGAACATAGTAGCTAAATAATCCCAACGTGTTACATAAGGCAAATATTGTATAATTGTTCGGTTTTCCGCAATTTTTTCCATCCCTCGGTGTAAATAACCCAATATTGGTTCACAGTCAATAACATCTTCACCATCTAGAGTAATGATAAGTCGAAGAACACCATGCATTGATGGGTGTTGGGGACCCATGTTGACTACCATGAGATCTTTTCTTGTAGCTGGTATATTCATAGGTTTTTCCTTAATTCATTCTTTCATGAATTGCTGAAACAAAAAAAAGTTCATTCAAATTCAAGATCTAATAAATCAAATAATTCAAAATGCTTCTTCAAATTAACGAGTTTTTAATTCCCGAATATCCAACCGATTAATTAATTCTTTATAACCTATTCTATTTTTCTTTGACAAATAAGATAGCAATCGTTGGCGTTTTCCCAAAATTTTACGCAGACCCCTCTGAGATAAATAGTCTTTTTTGTGTAATTGTAAATGTGAAGTAAGTCTTCGTATCCTATTGGTGAAACTAAATATTTGAAATTCAACAGAACCCCTGTTTTCTTTTTTTTCTTCTTGTGAAATAACTGAGATGAATGAATTTTTTACCATAAAATGAAACCCCGTCTTTTTTTAATTTAAGATATTTTGATTGATAGATATCTTTATTGATCAGTAATAATAATGTTACTTGTTTTAGTTTGGTATAAACAATAATCTTAATTTCGCTTTAATTTCGAATTTGATTAAATCAATCCGATTTTAATTTTAAAATTCGATTTGAAAAGGTATACATTGAAAAGGTATACAAAAGGCTTATTGGTTTCCGTATTCAAAAAAAATAAAAATGTAGTTCTAAAATCAGAAGATTTTATTGATTCAGTTCTTTTCTAGATCGAATTGATATGTCATTGAATTAGTATCATGTATCAGAATGGAATGTAAAACAATGAATGTGTGCACTTTTTTGTCGTCATAGACTCGCTGCGATATGTGAAAGATAACAAAAATTTACTATTAATGAATTTTCAATCGCGGATACATATGTATCCTTACTATACCGAAACGACTGCCGTTATTGCTATCAAACCAATACCGATTCATACAAGCTAAATCTTCTAATCGATAATTGGGCCACAGAAATAACTTTAATTTAATAAGTTTTTTTTTATATCCTTTGCTTTTATCCAAAACCGGATGGTTTACCTTATTCCCATTCCCCAATGCTGAATTTTTATGCATATCATTTCTATTCCTAGAATTGAAACAAATTAGAATTCTAAATTCTCTCCGAAGTCTCGGTGATAAAAGATTTTCAGGAACAAACAAATCATAATGGTTTTTATCTCTATTTTCAGTCATCTTTTTATATTTGGTAATGATTTCATCAGAATTCTTATCAACATCGGTTTTTTCTCGGTATTTTTGATTCATTTTGTGTTTACTTTGATGAACCAATGAAATACCAATGGTTTGATACATAATAAATTGCCCATCATTTTTTATAGATATACGAATTGGTTCAATAATCAAAATTCCTCTTTTGATGAATTCCGTAAGAATTAAATTTTTCTGAATCATCAGAATATCAAGACTCATTTCTCCCCTTTGAATAGAGGATATGGTTATTTCTCGTGGATTTATTAGTCTAAGCAGGAGACAATATACTTTGATGTTATTTATTATTTTTTTATTTAAAATATCATCCCATCGCAATTGAAAATGAAAATACCTTTTTAGTAAAAAATCAAACTCCGCTTTTGTATTGTTCTTGTATTGCTTTTTATTATTATGTTTTTTCATGTCCGAATTCGTATAATCTTCAACATCTTTTTCTTGGTTTGAAAGAGTAGATTCAAGGTTTGCTTGGTCCACGGATTCTTTTTGCTCTTTATTTCGTTTTTTTAATTCAAGAGATTTTTTTTCATTGGAGGGTATTGATATAAAAGTATCTTTTTTTTTATTTCCAGCAATGCTTTTGTTTTCAATATCAGTAGCGTTTTCATTTATATTAGAATCTAAAAGAAGTGGTTTTTTTGGTATAACCCACGGTTTATTTTTATACAAATTATAAAATATCAAAAATTCTGGGAAGAACCAACGTTCAAGATTTGATACGGGGCGATTTAATATTTCTTCATTCATTCCCATCCAATCAAAAAAACTTTTTTGATTGGATAAATTTATTTCTTGATCTTGATGAATCGTGAGATAAAAAAAATTTTGCTTTTTTATTTTATCAATTGTTTGATAATTATTAAATTTAGCCTTAGTAGATTTTTTATTACTGCTTGGGTCAGTATCAATATTGATCCAAGCTTCGATATCTATTTTGTTTCTAAGACAAAAATGGATAATTCTCCAATCAAAATATTTTCTATCCAGATTTTTCTCCATATCTCTAATACCATCTTGTACTCGATCATTATTGATAAGAATAATAGGAATACCTTCCATCATATAAAAAGATTTTCGTTTATTTGTGTTGGAATTCGAAAAAACTTCTTGGTTATTTTTTACGTGTAATGGGAATTCATAAATTGAAGAGTCCTTCGTATCTTCAGAATTAATAGATTTATATGCTAACCGATCATATCTATATTGTTTTTTAAAATTCTCTTTTTCATTCAGCACTGAAGCCATTTCAAAAAATTTTCGTTTTTCGTAGTGACTAAATTTCATTTTTTTAGATGAATTGCCTAAATCCTTATTTTGATTCATCCAGTGGTGATTGAATCTATTTCGCCATTTTTGTGGTACTAGTCTAGACCACCTAATGTGAGATATATCATATTGATAATGATTCCTTAACCAATTTGTCCATTGATTTATTCCAGAATTCTGACCATTCTTATGTCTTAATTGAGAAAGAAAAAGTTCTTGTGTTTCAACAAAATAACCCTTTATTTCATTTTTAATAAATGGAGCAGCTCCATTATATTGAAAGACAGATTTTAACTTAGAAAAATCGAAATTAATAAATTGGGTTTGTGAAAGTTTGTAAAATACATAGGCTTGTGAAAAGTAGGATAAATCACAAAAAGTATTGGAATTCTTATTACTAATATTCGTATTATATATTGCCTTTTTTATAGTCGAAATAAAGTGAATTAAACTTTGATTTGTTTTATCCATTTTTTCTTGATTTGTTTCATTATTGGTAATGTATTTATTAATAATTTTTTTTATTGATTCAAGAAGTGATTGTGTATTGATCCTAGGACTATGAATGATCCACAGAAAGATATTTGTGTATATTCTTTCACTGAAAAATTTTATAAAAAAATGTGATTTGCGTATTAGTCGAGCATTTTTTCTTTTTACTATCTGCCAAATATTTTTTTGTGATTCCAACCTTTTATCATCATCACTTATTTTGTTTTTGTTAAAATGAATATTTCGATCCGGAATTAGAAATCCTCGCTTTTTTTCGTTTGTAATTTTTTCTATTTGATTTATGATCGTGTTTGTTCTATCCGTTAGATCTTGCATTTTTTTTTCTGTCAACGAAAAATTTGTCCAATTCTGAGGTATAGTTTCAAAGGACGGTGGTATAGTTTCAACGGACGATTCATGAATCATCAGATTACTTATTATCAAATCTTTTTTAGTTTTACTCAATTCATATACTTTTTTTTTTCTCAATCCAAATAATAATAGAATTGGATTTATTTTTGAAAGTTCTTTTTTTATTTCTTTTAAAACCAGAATCCTTTTAATGACCCATTTTTTTATTTCTTTTGAAACATTTAGAAACAATTTTGTTTTTTCTTTAAAAATTCTTAGAATTAGAAAGCATTTATTTTTCAATTTTCTAATTTTTCTTTTAAGTTCTTTAAAAATGGGTTCAAAAAATGAACGTTGTTTTCTGGGAGAATCAAAAGGGAATTCCGCTTCCATTCCAAAAATTGTTAAAAAACAAGAATCATTTTTTAAATCTTTATTTTTCATTGGATCGTTATAAGGGGCTCGTGGGTTAGATCTATGCCAAGGTTTCAGACGAAAAGGAAATAGGATCTTAATCTGAATACCGTCTGTTAACCAGTTTTTTGGAAATTCTTTTTCTGATAATTGAACGCCATTATAGGTGCATTTAACATACATTTCTCGATTCCAATCTTTAAAATCCTCGGACCACTCGGGAAATTGAAACAATAGCATACGGGCGGTGTTTTTAATTATTATCAATGAAGGCAATAGAATATATTTTCTAAGAATCGATTGGGTTACTAACAAAAAACCTCTTATTACTTGAGCAAGTAAAATACTATCCCAGGCTTCCGCTATTTCTATACGGACTTTCTCCTTTCTTTTGGCTTCCTCTTTTTTATACTCTTCTCTTTTTTTTTGACTTTCTTCTGTAGTTTTTTCTTTAGAATCCGAAATTTCGAGTTCTGTGTTTGTCCACATACCATTTTTCAAAATTAGGTTTATACGTTCAGAAATATCAAAAGAAAAAATGCGGGATTTATCTATTCGGTCCAAAAAGAGGGGGGAATGCACATCTGCCTCAAAGAATTTCCAAATAACTATTTTACGTCTTTGAGTACGCACAGAGCCTTTGATTAAGTCTCGACGAAAATCCGATTGTTGTGAATAACGTATCAAAGCTACTTCGTCTGGTTGATCAGTATTATTAGTTTCTTGAGTATTACTATAAGTATCAGTATTCTGTTGGTTATCAGTAAAAATAACTACACGTTTTGCTTTTCTTGAGCGAATCTGATGATTTTCTACTCCACTTTCCGGGTTTTCTCCCTCCTGTTGTTCCAAATCGTTAATTAATTTGTATGACCATCGAGGGACTTTTTTATGGATTTCTTCTAGTGCAATAGATTTTTTTTTTATCGTTTTCTCATTTTGAAGAGTTGTATCTGCATCAAATAAAAATTTGAAAATTTTTATTCTATCTTCTGAATCAATTCTTACTTGTTCGTGTTCAGGAACTAAAAACGGTCTTTTAAAATTTAAACTTGATGTTGATTTTACAGCAAATTCATTGATTAAGTTCAATAAATAATCCATTTGCTTTACACATGTTTTTCTATCAAATGAATTTAGTTTTTGTTCAAACTCCAGGCGATTAATAATAAGAAGGATACTATGAATCTTATTTATTAAAAACTTTTCCATATAATTTTTTCTAGAAATTTCATTTTTAATTGATAGTGAAAACAATTTTTTTATTCGTCCGCGATAGGGTCCATTTAAGAAAGGATCATATATTTTTGGTAAATATTCTTTTTTAGTCTTATCATTACACAACCGAGTTCTTTTTTCGAGTACATTCAGAACAACAGATTCTTTAGTGGGAGTTTGAGCTATTTGTTTATCTAGGTTTTTTACTCTATTTATAAAATTTTTGCTTATATTTTTCTGTTTATATTCATTGGTATAACTCCGCTGATTATAAAATTCATTTGAGGAGACTTTTTCCTTTGGAAACAGAGATGTCTTTCTTTGCATCATTTCTAAAAAAGTTGCCAAACTCGGGGGGTATGTAAAAGCTATTCTTTCTTTTCCATCACTTTGACATGTATAAAAAAAATATTGTGACAT